TTGATAGTTACATTTTAAGTAGTAGTGACAATTACAATGATAATCATATTTATAATTGCATTTGTGGTGAAGGTGGAAATAGTAGTGAAGGCAATAATTTCAATATAAGAACTCGCGCAAATGGTAATGATTTAACTCTAAAAGAAAGTTCTAATGATCTCGATCTATACAAGCATTTGTGGGTTCAATGCGAAAATTGTTATGGATTAAATTATAAGAAATTGTTTAAGTCAAAAATGAATATTTGTGAACAATGTGGATATCATTTGAAAATGAGTAGTTCAGATAGAATCGAACTTTCGATTGATCCAGGTACTTGGGGTCCTATGGATGAAGACATGATCTCTCTGGATCCCATTGAATTTCAGTCTGAAGAAGAGGCTTATAAAGATCGTATTGATTCTTATCAAAGAAAGACAGGATTAACTGAGGCTATTCAAACAGGCACGGGTCAACTAAACGGTATTCCTATAGCAATCGGAGTTATGGATTTTCAGTTTATGGGGGGTAGTATGGGATCCGTAGTAGGCGAGAAAATCACCCGTTTGATCGAATATGCTACCAATAATTTTTTACCTCTTATTCTAGTGTGTGCTTCCGGAGGAGCACGCATGCAAGAAGGAAGTTTGAGCTTGATGCAAATGGCTAAAATATCTTCTGCTTTATATGATTATCAATCAAATAAAAAGTTATTTTATGTATCAATTCTTACATCTCCTACTACTGGTGGAGTGACCGCGAGTTTTGGTATGTTGGGGGATATCATTATTGCTGAACCCAATGCCTATATTGCATTTGCGGGTAAAAGAGTAATTGAGCAAACATTGAATAAAACAATACCTGAAGGTTCACAGGCGGCTGAATATTTATTCCATAAGGGTTTATTCGATCCAATCGTACCACGTAATCCTTTAAAAGGTGTTCTGAGTGAGTTAGTTCAGCTCCACGGTTTTTTTCCAAAATTCAATCAAATAGAGTCTTAAGTTAAATTATTTTCTTTTCTTTGTAGTGAAAAGGTAGTTAGTTAGTTTATCAGAATCAAAGTCAAAGCCCATTATGCGGGCTTTGACTTTGTGACATAAAAAGGAATTGTCGAAAAACGAATTATGTGGATAATTATTCTTTTTTTTTTACCGATATTACTGATTACTAATGAGTAAACCTCTATCAACAAGATAAAAAGCGAATTTTTCCTTCTGTGAAATGAAATTCGAATTTGGCGAGACAAATAAAACGAATTTTATCTTCCTCTAATTTTATCTTCCTCTATTGCGTATGTATATATAATTCAAATATAGAAAAAATATAAATATAGAGTTTTGCATCTTTCTATATCTCCCGAGAATTCTATTTTGACTAAAAATCCCTGTTCTTGGATCGGATTCTAACGAATCGAATCTTTCGACAATTTGTAATAAACTCTTTCTTTATTAAATTCAAATTCGAAATTCAAATTAGAAGATAAGAACAATAGAATAAGAATAATAAGAAAAGTAAGAATAAAGTAAGATAATAAAGAAAGTCGATTATCTTATCATACACCTATTTTATTTGATTTAGAAAGATGGGCAAGCCCTTTTATTTAATTCTACATTCCTTGCACTTATTAGATATATATACTCGCTTAGATATACTTAGTATTTAGATATACTTAGTATAATATACGAATTATAATATAATTATTAGAAGATATATTTCTAACTAACAATATAACAATAATAGGTACAAATAGTAAATCGAGGTACCCATTTTATGACAACTTTCAGCAGCTTTCCCTCTATTTTTGTGCCTTTAGTGGGCCTAGTATTTCCGGCAATTGCAATGGCTTCTTTATCTTTGTATGTTCAAAAAACTAAGATTTTTTAGATTCGATGGGGCCAAGGCCAAGACCAAATCTTATCTATTTTTTTTTTCAAGACTTAGATGCCACGGATATCTATTTAGTAGAATATTGTATAACATCCGGCTTCCCCGAACATAAATGAAAAAGCTCCTCTTATGCATACGTAAACATGATATAGGGGTAAATGAATTATAGCAAGCGGATCGGTACCGAACGGATGTATGAAATTAAAGTCTATATATCTAGCAGGTCTGTATAGGGGATCATATAAAGGGGATGATTTTAGATCTAAGCAATTTGATGAATTACTTCTAAAAGTTCATATCAAAAGAGTACTAGTTGATGAGAGTTACTTCGGAAACAAAAAAAGTCAAGTAGAATCTTTTTGGTTATTCCCTCAATTCCAATAAAATGCAACCGGATCTAGTATGTATGAGTTGGCGATCAGAATCTATATGGATAGAATTTATAGTGGGGTCTCGAAAAACAAGCAATTTCTGCTGGGCCTTTATCCTTTTTTTTGGTTCATTAGGGTTTTTATTAGTTGGAACTTCTAGTTATCTTGGTAGGAATTTGATATCTTTATTTCCGTCTCAGCAAATAGTTTTTTTTCCACAAGGAATCGTGATGTCTTTCTATGGGATCGCAGGTTTCTTTATTAGTTCCTATTTGTGGTGCACGATTTTTTGGAATGTAGGTAGTGGTTATGATCGATTCGATAGAAAAGAGGGAATAGTATGTATTTTTCGTTGGGGTTTTCCTGGAAAAAATCGTCGAATCTTTCTACGATTCCTTATGAAAGATATTCAGTCCATCAGAATAGAAGTTAAAGAGGGTATTTATGCTCGTCGTGTCCTTTATATGGAAATCAGAGGCCAGGGGGCCGTTCCCTTGACTCGTACTGATGAGAATTTGACTCCACGAGAAATTGAGCAAAAAGCTGCTGAATTGTCCTATTTTTTGCGTGTACCGATTGAAGTCTTTTGAAATGAATTGCAGAATAAATGCTTTCTCGGCAGGAGGAAAAAACTCAAGCCAAGAATCCTCTTTTTTCTATAGCGGAACTAAACTGAAGTTTCTTCAGAATGCCCATTCGAACCAAAGCAAAGCAGACGTATACGTAAGAGTCATAACATAAAACAAAACCGTTTTTTTTTTTGTCCACAAAGATTGTTTTTTATGCGTCTGTAAATGTAAAACCACTCAACTTAATTCAGTAACAAAACAAGGAAGAAATCGAAATAATGGATTCATCTCATATATCAAAGTATTTCGAAATAAAGACTTTCGCTTTTTATTTTCAATATTTGAAGTTGATACGTTAGATACAGATGGATCATATCTTGTAAATTTTCTCTACTTTCCTTTTGTCAATCGGCCCCTCCCCTTTTATCCTTTCTTTGGTGCTCCTTAAGAACTAAACAAGTATATTTCTTTCTTATAACATAATGATAAACGTAATGAGAACTTTTCTGTCTTTTTTTTGTCACTCATTTTTGATCATCATAATATTTTTCATAATTTTTTGTTTCAATTATTCCTGGACTCTAGACTATATATAGTCTAGATAAACCGCGAAAATTTTTCGACATGGTTGATTGATATCTTGATATAGACAGGGAGCTCCTTCGTCTCAAAATCTGAATAGAATAATCTTTATTATTTGAAGCGGTTCTTTCGGGCAGTTATCGAAAGAGGGCAATTGCTTCGAATTTGATCAATTGAGATATCTGGAAACAATATAACAATAATATATATATTTCATTCGAACATTCGAATTCAAAGTGGATTCTTATTTTCTATTTCTGTATTCTTTTTAGATTCAAGGACTAAGCGCTGAATCAAAAAACAAAAAACAGAAAATAGATTCATAGGCCCCTACCTTATAATATAATGAATATAATGAAAGTCTTGCCTGATAGAAAGAGTAGATCACATAAAGTCAACGAATGAGGTGGGTTCATTAACAATTCACAGATGAAAAAATGGCAAAAAAGAAAGCATTCACTCCCCTTCTATGTCTTGCATCTATAGTATTTTTGCCCTGGTGGATCTCTCTCTCATTTAATAAAAGTCTGAAATCTTGGATTACTAATTGGTGGAATACTAGGCAATCCGAAACCTTTTTGAATGATATTCAAGAAAAGAGTATTCTAGAACAATTCATAGAAGTAGAGGAACTCTTCCTGTTGGACGAAATGATACAAGAATACCCGGAAACACATCTACAAAAACTTCGTATAGGAATCCACAAAGAAACGATCCAATTGATCAAGATGCACAATGAGGATCGTATCCATACGATTTTGCACTTCTCGACAAATCTAATCTGTTTCGTTATTCTAAGTGGTTATTCTATTTTGGGGAATGAAGAACTTGTTATTCTTAACTCTTGGGTTCAAGAATTCCTATATAATTTAAGCGACACAATAAAAGCTTTTTCTATTCTTTTATTAACTGATTTATGTATCGGATTCCATTCGCCCCACGGTTGGGAACTAATGATTGGCTATATCTACAAAGATTTTGCATTTGCTCATAATGATCAAATTATATCTGGTCTTGTTTCTACCTTTCCAGTCATTCTAGATACAATTTTAAAATATTGGATCTTTCGTTATTTAAATCGTGTATCTCCGTCACTTGTAGTTATTTATCATTCAATGAATGACTGAAAAATGATTCACGGATTCAATTATAATCTTTCTTACTTTGTATAGAAGCAAAGCATGCAAACAAAGTCGTACTTATTTTACTCTTTCTACCCATCAGGGGAATACAATTCCTCCTCTATTTCAGTAATTTTTTTTTTCAGTAAAAGTAAATAGCAGAATCGTGGATAGGGAACTATACTAGTGACCTACCTAATTTTATTGTAGAAATTTTCGGGATCAATGATTGGACCATGCAAACTAGAAATACCTTTTCTTGGATAAAGGAGGAGATTACTCGATCCATTTCCGTATCGCTCATGATCTATATAATAACCGGGGCATCCATTTCAAATGCATATCCCATTTTTGCGCAGCAGGGGTATGAAAATCCACGAGAAGCAACTGGGCGTATTGTATGTGCCAATTGCCATTTAGCTAATAAACCCGTGGATATTGAGGTTCCACAAGCGGTACTTCCTGATACTGTATTTGAAGCGGTTGTT